GGTCGGGCCGGTATGCCCCTATCGTCTAGCGGTTCAGGACATCTCTCTTTCAAGGAGGCAGCGGGGATTCGACTTCCCCTGGGGGTAGGGTACTGCGAAAGTAAGTTGATCGTGGATTATCAATTATCAAAAAACCCATATCATATATATATAATATTATAAATTATAAAATTATAATATAATATTATAAATTATAATTGATTCTTCCTGGGTCGATGCCCGAGCGGTTAATGGGGACGGACTGTAAATTCGTTGACAATATGTCTACGCTGGTTCAAATCCAGCTCGGCCCAAAAATTCGCCGCTTTCTTTTGAGTATGATATAACCAATTTATTTTCCAAAAATGCCCAATATGGAAGAATAAAGAAAAGAGTTTAATTTTTGTTGTTTTTTCTTATTGAAAGGTTGATAATCAATCTTGTAGCAATAAAAAGAATCACAGGATTACTAGTTAAACCGTGTTATTCTTACTATATTACTAGATAGAGTATAGTCCATATCTATTCTATGTGGATATCCGTATATCATTCGTGTCTATGTTACAACACAGCAAATAAAATGCTCTTATGATATCACAAGAATATGTATGCGGTACATCCCGCTGGGATTGTAGTTCAATTGGTCAGAGCACCGCCCTGTCAAGGCGGAAGCTGCGGGTTCGAGCCCCGTCAGTCCCGACTAGGATCCAACGATCCGATGAATTTGTCAATTTATCTCTCTATTACCCCGACCGAAAAAAGGGGGGGGCGGGGAGCAAAATCTAATTCCATGTAGGGATCTTTATTTCTTTTTTTTGTATTTATCATCAGACAAATACGGCAATTTGAGTTTCTTCTACTAATATCGATTCATAAAAAAAGCTTAGCTTAGAGTTCAACGCGTCATTTTTTTTATTGCACTTCTACTACTTGGGTCTATAGTCAATAGAATATACTTGGGTCTATAGTCAATAGAATACCAGTCATATGATATTTCATCAGATAATTAATTAATTGTATAAGTCTAAGGAAAGATGTTGTATAAGGAAGAGGGCCGTTTTTAGAAAAGAGTGGAAAGGATGATAAATTCAGTAGGATTCTTTATCGGATCAGAAATCCCATTTTACTTGGTATGGATAAAAGATCTTCCTATGTTATACTATTCAATTCTCGACGATGAGTCGATTTGATAGATTAGATATTGTTATTCATAACATTGATCCGATTCAGTATCATTAGGATGCAATTTATCCCATTTAATTTACAGCAGTCAAATTTCTCATCTCTATGGGATTAGATCCCGAGTTATTGCGAAGAAAAAAAAAACAAAACAATAAGATTATGGAAGTCAATATTCTCGCATTTATTGCTACTGCACTGTTTATTCTAGTTCCTACTGCTTTTTTACTTATCATCTATGTGAAAACAGTCAGTCAAAATGATTAAGTTGACTGATACTTTTACTTCTTATCAATGATTGAAGAAAAGAAAAGGATTTAAACTCCAAGTCTTAAATGAAATGATCGGACTGGACTCGACAGTATCTGAGATAGTATGGTAGAAAGAACTAAACTATATAATATAAATATATATATTTCTACCACACTATCTAGTATAGTAGACTATCTATTAGTATATAAATTTTTATACAGATTAAATTTTTATACAGATATAGGCTTGATAACATAGATCAATTTCCAATACGTCTGTACAATTATTTATGTAAAGTAAATATATGTAAAGTAAATATAAATAAGTAAATATAAATAAAATATGTAAAAAAGCACTCTAATTCTATTTATATTTATTTTTTTATTTTCGTCGCTACAGCCATTTGTATGAATTTTGATCAATCCGAAATAAATAATAATTAATAATAATTAATGGAAGGTCAACTGTTTTATCCTAATTGCTAGGCTTCTTACAATTTTAATTAAATAAGGATCCCGAGATAGATCAAAACAATCAATGTAGGAAGAAAAGTGTGGGTATATTTTTTATATAAAATTATATAAAAGAAAACAAAACCAAGGAATCTTTTTTCTTTTTTTTACCATTCCCAAGAAGTCATCGATTGGGCTATAAACAGATGATCCATGAGGTTCTATGGTAACTTCTTCGGATCTGGAAAAGGGGTAATAGATTCGTCGATTTGTCATGCTTAAACATGACATTAGATGAGTCGATAAAGCCTAAATAAAATAAATAATCTAGAAGTCTAAAATGTTAAATCTATGATATATAGATCGCTCAACGCAAGCAAGATTTTTTATGCGTAGGACCTGTTTGGACAACCACTAAGAGCTTGCAGTAGAAAGTATGTATCGCTGTAATAGCAGAACAACTTTCTCTTGGAACAGTCAAAGTGTAAAAGTAAAGAAAGAAGGGGAAACAAATAAAGGAAAAAAGAAAGATTGCTTGTTTTTTATTGTAATATCTGTAATTCTGGTAAGAACCGGTTCAACAAATCAAAATAGAATAGAAAGAATTTGGTTGGAAAAAAATCCTATCATATGTATTCCGTTGATTTGAGTTTCGAAATACAACTATGGTAATCATTCATTGTTTGCCCGAATGGTTATTATTCATTAGTGTATTTTCTTATTCATATTTTACTGTATTATTGAAAACGGAGGCATTTTTATTTTAATTTTAAACAGTTCGTAAAATAAAACAACAATCAATTAAACAATTGATACAATTTGATTACTCAATTAATAGTATTTCTAAAGTCCACTCCTTCCCCATACTACGAGTGAAAGGGAAAATGTAAAGACTACCATTAAAGCAGCCCAAGCGAGACTTACTATATCCATGTGAATTATGTCTCCTATCCTTATGAAATGAAAGAATTATTCCATTATTGATCACTAATCATAGTGGAATCAATGGTGTAGAGTCAAAATGGAATTATGACTTAAGGCTATTGATGAAGCAATCCCCAAAATCCATTCGTAACAAGTTCCTATATTATGGTATTTCTGGCCGAGCTGGTGGAATCAGTAAAGATTAGGCACAAATACGATATACATGCTTTGGAAATATCAAGTGAATGCTCCTATCCTAATAAAACATGTAGGAATAGTAAGACTCACTGTTTGTTGACTTTTTTTCATAACATAAACAAAAAAAAAAACATACATAAAAATATACTATCAAGGTAGATAACTATCTATTCTATACCTATATTCTCTCTAAGACTTACAGTTTCTCTTTCTGTGAAAGAATTGGAAATGCCATGCGATATTACATTTTTTTTTGTAATCTCCTGAAAGAAAAATTTTTCACCTCTATTCTATCTCTATAAGGCCAATCAATCAATATTGATTGGTTGATTGAGCACTAAGAATTTCTTGTGAGTTTGGAGACAAAGTATCTTTATTCATTCCTTTACACAGCTCCTAAATGGATTTCTCATCAGCCTATCCAATCCAATTCTATACTGAATCAATAGACACTAATTACCTTAGTAGTGTAGAGTAAGTAATTAAATTAGGAGGATTTTATAGTCTTTCCTACCATCCATTTTTAATCCTAGAAGCAAAAATGGAGAGTCCTTTCTAGGACCTATGGCTCATTCTTAAAATCAAGTATTGACAAGGCCTAGGCCTTTATTTCTGTTTCTGTCGGGTTCGTCGATTTGGGTTTAGATCAGCAGGATAAGCAATCTCGAGTTTTTTGTTGAGCAGGCGACACCCAGATTTGAACTGGGGATAAAGGATTTGCAGTCCCCCGCCTTACCACTTGGCCATGTCGCCAAAACAATAAAAATGGATAGAAATTTTAAATAATATTATACTTATTCCTAAATTTTTCCTAATTGGGGGGGGATTACTGACTGAACCGTTTGTTTCTTTCCTATTTTATTTGGAATCCTGAATTCCGTTGTACTTATCCTTTTCTAAATTCTAAAGAATAATTCCTCTTTTTTATTGGACCTAATTGAGATCATTTTCTTCAATTGATTGTATCTTTCTTTATACATATTTATACCATTTAGAAACTTTTCCTTTCTTTTCAAAAACAAAAAGGGTCAAAAGAGAAAAAATGGATTTATGACTGAAAAATTCAGGGCAAATTGAACCATTAACTATACTATTAACTTTGAATTAATGAACGATTTTGAAATTTTAAATTGTATTTCTTTATCTTTAATTTAATAACAAAAAAAATCAAATTTTTTTATTACTAATTTACTACTAATTACTAATCAGTAATTTACTACTAATCAGTATCAATATAATAAATATATCAATATAATAAGTATCAATATCAATATAAAAAATAATAAGTATAAATATAAAAAATATATATATATAAAATATATTCTATATTAATATATATATTATATTTATATATTAATTATATATTAAATATTAAAAAATAGATATAGATTATATTTATATATTACATATATATTCAATAACAATAATATAACAAAAATTTCATTTCATTCATTTGAATAACTTTTTTTTTTTTAATTTTCAATTATAACAACAATTATGTATATATGTAAATATATGTAAATGTAAACCCCAAGCAGAAATTACAGCGAGTCAGGTATCTTCTCTATGTATTTCTATAGAGAATAGAATGATCGTGCTTTAATTTTTCATTGAGTAGAAAAGAACAATTATGATATGGCACGACCTGTGTTGCCCTAAGTGGAACTATGATAAAAGATAAAATATACAGATAGCTAGATAACTATATTGGCATGTACTTAATAAATACAACTTACTCCTATTATATTATGATTATGCACTTTAATCATATTCTATGAATTCTACTAAAAAAAAAAGATCCGCTAATCATTTGTTGAGTATGAAGTGTTAAAATAAAAGTAAACTCTATACTGCTCCTAATTATTCCGTCTTTATCTCATTCCCGGAGAGTCAATTAAATCCCGAATCCACTTTTTGTATTCAATCTGATCGTAATATCATAAATAATAAGTAGAAATTGGGTCAATTTTGATATTCCATACAAGACTTCATAAGTCAAGTCTACTAAGTTAAGTG